GTAGAGCTCCTCTTCCGTATCTGTTGTTATATCTGCATCTTCCTCATATGTAGTTTCTATGCCTTCTGAAAGGCCTATTCTTGATCCACCATCTATCCCCCCCGAGAGGCTGTAAAGAAGGTATATCGGCTCAACATTCGGACATATAAAAGAAGTCGTGAACTCCAGAAAGGAGGGAACTCAAAGAAAGATACCTGCGAATGGTACTGCTACTTTAAAGCCTAGGGCTAATAGCAAGACAGAGAGATTCGTGGCGTGGAGAGATGTGCTAGACTCTATTTTTATCCTAATAGCCCCATCCTCTTTCAGATTCCAGTTACCATCAGATTGAATGAAAGATGGATGCTAGGTAGGACCAGATTCCATCCCATCGGTTGATCAATCAATAGAGGTAGGAATAAACCAATACTAACTAACTAACCGATACAGGGAGCAAAGGCCCTAGGTAGATGGTACGCTTTGCCTCGCGTCTTCACCCGGTGACTGATATATCTATTCATTACTGGGCTATTCCCACGTACTCACTGACGAACTGTACTAACTAGTGGGGTTGATCCAGGTAGCTCAGATCTGGGAATGTACTACAGGGAGCATCCTTACTGTTCTCATCGACATTTAAATAAGCATCCTGTTCCCTTCTGCTTCAGCATAGTAGACCTATTCTCCGAGAAGGAAGACCCTGTCCAGAAAAGTAGATTTCCCTGCTGTAGTATGAGTTGAGAGGATCAGACTTACGAGGGAACCTTCTCTAGTCTAGGAGCATTTCCACTATGTCTGTGTTCTTTCAATGCCCCTTCCCAAAGCGAAGCGGGAAAAATGGCGCATTCTTCTCTTTTGGTATCGCTATTTTCAGCCTTTCCAGTGCCCAATCTTTCTCTGCTGAATCGATTGTTGTTACACGTGTCACGGGGTAAGATAAAACCCCTCGCTACTGATCAGCTAAGCCCGACTGCTGTGAGACCTTCGGTTTGCTCTCTCGACATCTTTATTCTAAGATGGTAATCCCGACCCATTCGGCCAAAGAGATAATTCTATCTTCTCTTGTAGAGACAGGATCCAGTCAGCAATCCAGGTTGAGTAGCAGTTTGTCCACTAGAAGCTAGAATAGAGCATGGGGTCCTATAGACGGATCTCCTTAAAGAAGAGAGCGATCGCACATGCCTTATGAGTGGGGCATTGGAACAACTAGTAAGACCATCTAGCACTCTCTACCTACCCCTTCATCCTCGCTTCCTTCTTTTTATGAACTATAAATTTCATATGGTAATCTATCCCATGTGTTTGCGGCTTAATAAACAGTTCCCCCTATTTCGTGTTACCGTTACCGCGTGTGCACTGTCAGAACCCCAAGCTTTTGGGGCTGGCTTTATGAGCTGAGCAAGGAAATTTCTTTTATCATGATCCCTTCAATTGTTCGTCTGGTAGTTTCTGTCAAAGAGACCGTACCTTCCCTGTCTATCTTTGGCTTGGATCCATGTACTCTTTTTTTTGTCTTGCCGCATTAATTAGTACAGATATCGGACTCGTACTTCGGCTTCATCTTCCGGCAGTTGTTCCAAATCTTGATGATGACCCTGGTCCAGATAGTATCGCCGCAAAGCCAAAGCTCTGCTCTGATGCTACCAAGATCCCAGTCGTAAGCGATCCGCCTAGGGCGTCTGCTTTTTCATTGCTATCTTCTGTATATTAAAGACTGGCAGACCCAAACTTGTTATCTAAAAACTTCTCGTTACTGCGCTTGAACGACACCGGCGGTTTTAAAGATAGAATCAAGTGGCATAGAAGCATTCTGCTATGCTATTAGATGAGAGTCACTGTAAACACACATTTTTCGTCCCGTTGGCCGTGGTTTTAGCTTGTATGTGAGAAATTAATTAGAAAGAAGAAAAGGAAAGAACTTCATTTTCATTTATACGAAAAAGTCTTTATTATTCTAAAAGCATAAGTAGTAAACATTTTCAACTAGGGTTCCCATACATGCAAACATAAAAAAGAAAACCAAACAAAGATAGTTAGCATAAATAGGAGTCTATCTCCAGTAAGCATCGGAGTAGATCTCTACTAAAAAAAGACAAAGAACACCATAAATGAAAACACACTACTTTGCGTCTACAGACACTTATTTAAACCTTCTAGAGTCGACGGACTCCTCTAGTCTCCCCCGCGGTTGGCACGATCTATAGCAGCTTGCACAATAAGTGCTTGCTGTTCTTGTACCAGCGCCCTCCTCCGGTCTTCCAGACCGCGAATGCGGTCCCTTATTCGTTGCATAGCGTCTGCTATCATCTCAGGATCGAGAGCAGGCAGATGCTCCCAGAAAAGTGCTAGCCTTTGCTCCCAGTGGAGCTTTGCTGCCTCCACTTGTGCGATTTCATTTGAAATAAGAGAAAGTCTGTCAATTCCTCCATTGGGATCCATGGCTACTTACTTTCTTCTACTAAGTGCCCTTTGCTTTGTGCCTAGTAGAGACTGAAAGAAGCTTCTATTTATAGGCGTTGGAGGCCCTTAACTCTTTCTTCTTATTAGTAACCCTCCTCTTTATTATATTAGTATTTGTCCTCTTATTATATTAGTATTTGTTATCTAATAGGGCGTCTTGGTTCCGTAACATGGATCATTTCATAACATAATGGTTTTTCATGAATATTTAACCCCCATACACACTATCTTTGAGTGCGCTGAAAAATTGTCCTTTCCCTGTTCGGATTTGAGTACGAAGGGCCCACCAACTAAAATTATATCAATAGTTGAAGTTTTGTTTTTCGCGGGTATCGCCACGCGTTTTAACCCCGTCCCCGGCCCTAAATCGTGGTATCGCCACGCGTCTTAACCCCGTCCCCGGCCCTAAAGAAAAGGGCGCAATAATCGAGCGTAATAGGACAATAATCGAGCGTAATAGGACAATAATCGAGCGAAGCGTCAGATAGTACTCCCCTTTCTCTAATAATAAGGCACCAAGGCCCCTTTATAGAACAATCCCTCACTCGACACCTCAAAGCTGACCAGTACAAAAACACTGTGATCCGTCCTCGTTTACGTACCCCCACTTGCTTCTAGTTGTCTTTTACTGGCTTATTTCCAGGGATAAAAGAAGGGACCGGTATAGAAGTGGGTAAAAAGAGTAGTGAGATGAAAGATAAGGATGCTGTAAGATGTTTAATGTATGACAAGTTCATGAATATATTCCTAAATAAAGTTGAGATGCATATGAAATCTAAAAAATGGAAAACTAAGGCTCATAATAAGAATTTTTTTTAATGTTAAAAGATGGTTATTATGATTGTAAAACGGATAAAGATTGAATTTATATGAATTACAGATTCAAATCGAAAGTTATACAAGGGAGTTTGAAGGAAAAGAGACTAAGGCTTTTGAGAAATATCCAGCAATGGTTAGATACTTAATCCAAGTAAGATTACAGCAAAAGATTATCTAAAGCAGAAGAAAATGGGTCTAACTGATAAGGCTTTACTAAATGTGTTAGGTCAATATACACTGGAAGCTATAATAGTTCATGTACTTGGGGCCTTGTTTAATAAATTAGATCGGCGGAAATTACCATACGTGAAAGCTGCTACTTTTTTCGACCATCTTGAGCGCTTTGTACGAGTTCAAGCTATACTAAAAGGGTTAAAGAAGGAAGATGCCTACCCTGAAAAGAATAAAAGAATAACTCCGTCTGATTCTAGTATAGGGAATCGTTTGCTTGAATTCATGACTACTCGAAATAATTTCATTGATTTAGTTACTGAAGATGGTAAGACCTATGATCCACGAGAGGATTGGGCTTAGAAACACCATCGGTGGATAAGATAAGATCACATCTTCATGACAACAGGTTAGTTAGGCCTCACTCAAGGTAATGGGCCAAACCTAACGAGAGTCCAAACAAATTGGATCTTCTTGTATGTCTGACAATTGGGCTTAATTAAAAAAAAGCCCTTACCTATTTATTCTAAAGGTCCATCATAGGGCCGATTAAATGTTTACATTAAATCACGTGGAAGCCAGCCCAGCAGTTCCCATCTATCTTCCCTCCCCGGTCAACTCATGCGGGGGAATCATTCTTTCAGAACCTCTCTCGGAAGAACGAATTAGGACGGTCTGATGTTTTGGACTCCGGAGAAGATTCTGGACAGAGGCCTTTTCAAACGCAAGAACAAACCCGTGAAAGGTTTCTGCTTGTCAAGTGGGTGGGCCTTCCAACAGAAGATGCAACTTGGGTTGACGCAGAGGCCCGCTACCCCGATTTCAACGCCTGAGGTCAGGAGGGGGGAGGCTTTGTTACACCCAACGCAGCATTGCCCATTCAAGTAGCCCAATATCATTAGTCAAGCCCATATCAGCCCATTGTCTTTTTTCTTGAGTATTGCTATTGTAAGCAGAATATCCTTATGGTCACGTGCTGGTCTCGTGTCTATCAGCAAGTGTTGCCCTAAAAGATTGCAGGTTAGGAATGGGCGTTGCGCCGTTTCAATGCAAAACCACCCTTCCTCTAATGGTATGGTCTTCCTTTTTTATTGGCATCATATGTGGAGAGCTTTTAATGCTAATCATAAGACTACTAAACATACTGGTGCTACCATAGAAAGAGGGGGATAGTACGTTATATAACAATGGTGATTTCATCATATTGGTTCTATCAACATACGAGACCTTCTTAGTTTTTCCATCACTTTCACTACCTGGTAAAGACACATTTTTGCACACTGAAAACACTTTAATGTTTTATAAGGCATGTTGAACTACACACTTTTTCATGATTACATTTGTTTTACTAGAACGGCGGATCTTGCCAGACGCAGCAGAGCGACGACTGCTTAAGGAAGTTTCGCGCCTATTCTACACGCGCAATCCCCCCCTTTTTTTAGCATTATCCCGCATGGATACAATCTAAATAGAGAAATTGCTTAGGTCGAATCATTGGATAGAAATATCATTATTTGATTGATCTAAGTTCACGCAATTTATTATTTCTGAAAATTTTATTTTGGTCAATC